AAGGAGAAAGTGAAGAAGAAGTACCAATAGATTATCAGATTCGTTCAAGAAAAGCCAAACGTGTAGTGATTTTTACTGATAACCGGGGAAATACCGATCCTAATAATAAGGATACTAATAATTCTAATAAAAGAGACGAAGTAGCTTTGATACGATATTCGCAACAATCTGATTTTCGTCGAGACATAATCAAAGGTTCAATGCGAGCCCAAAGATGTAAAACAGTTATTTGGGAACTTTTTCAAGCAAATGCACATTCTCCGCTTTTTTTGGACAGAATAGACAAATCACACCCTTTTTTTTTTGATATCTCCGAACTGATAAAACTCATTTTTAGAAATTGTATAGGAAAGGGAGCAGAATTAAAAATTTCAGATTATACAGAAGAAAAAATAAAAGAAAGGGAAAAAAAGGAAAAGGACAAAAAAGAAGAGAACAAAAGAAAAGAGAAAGCGCGGATAGAAGTAGCAGAAGCCTGGGATACCATTCCATTTGCTCAAGTAATAAGAGGTTCCATGTTAATAACTCAATCGATTCTTAGAAAATATATTATATTACCGTCATTGATAATAGCTAAAAATATTGGCCGTATGCTATTATTACAATTTCCTGAGTGGTCTGAGGATTTAAATGAATGGAATAAAGAAATGCATGTTAAATGCACCTATAATGGTGTTCAATTATCAGAAACAGAATTTCCGAAAAATTGGTTAATAGACGGTATTCAAATAAAGATGCTATTTCCTTTCTGTCTGAAACCCTGGCACAGATCTAAGCCACGGTCCTCTCATATAGATCGAATCAAAAAGAAAGGACAAAAAGATGATTTTTTTTTTTTAACGGTTTGGGGAATGGAAGCTGAACTTCCTTTTGGTTCTCCCCAAAAAAGGCCTTCCTTTTTTGAACCCATTTTTAAGAAACTCGAAAAAAAAATTGTAAAATTGAAAAAAAAGTATTTTATATTTCTAAAAGTTTTAAAAGAAAGAACAAAATTTCTAAATATCTCAAAAAAAACAAAAAAATGGATTATCAAGGGCATTCCGTTTTTAAAAAAAATAAAAAAAGAACTCTCAAAAGTAAATCCAATTCTATTATTTAGATTGAGAGAAATATATAAATCAAGCGAAACTAAAAAAAAAAAAGAAAAAGATTCTATAACCCGCAATCATATAATTCATAAATCCTTTAGTCGAATTCAATCTACATATTGGACAAATTTTTTACTGACAGAAAAAAAAATGAAAGATCTGACTGATAGAACAAGCACAATCAGAAATCAAATAAAAAGAATTACAAAAAATAAAAAAAAAGTGACTCCAGAAATAAATGATAGTCCTAATAAAACAAGTTATAATGCTAAAAGATTCGAATCACCAAATTGGCAAATATTAAAAAGAAGAAATACTCGATTAATCCATAAATTACATTATTTTATAAAATTTTTCACTGAAAGGATATACGCAGATATCCTTCTATCTATTATTAATATTCCCAGAATTAATATACAACTTTTTGTTGAATCAACAAAAAAAATGATTGATAAATCCATTTACAATAATAAAAAAAATAAAAAAAGAATTAATAAAACAAATCAAAATAAAATTCATTTTATTTCGACTATAAAAAAGTCACTTTATAATATTAGTAATAAGAATTCACAGAATTTTTTTGACTTATCCTCCTTGTCACAAGCATATGTATTTTACAAAATATCACAAACACAAGTTCTTAACTTGTATAAGTTAAGATCTATTCTTCAATATCACGGAACGTCTTTTTTTCTTAAGACTTCAATAAAAGATTATTTTGGAAAACAAGGAATAATTCATTATGAATTAAGACATAAGAAACTTCGGAATTCTGGAATAAATCAATGGAAAAACTGGTTAAGAGGTCATTATCAATACCATTTATCTCAGATTAGATGGTCTAGATTAATAGCAGCAAAATGGAAAAATAGAATCAATAAATGTCGTACAATTCAAAATCAAGATTTAAACAAAGAGAATTCATATGAAAAAGACCTATTAATTCATTACAAAAAACAAAATGATTACGAAGTATATTCATTACCAAATCAAAATGAGAATTTTCAAAAATACTATAGATATAATCTTTTATCTTATAGATCTATTAATTATGAAAATAAGAGGGACCCATATATTTATGGATCGCCATTCCAAGTAAATAAGAATCGAGAGAGTTTTTATAATTACAACACACATAAACATAAGGGCAAATTTTTTGATATACTAGGGGATATCCCTATCAAAAATTATTTAGGAAAAAGTGATATTATGTATATGGAAAAAAATCCGGATCGAAAATATTTTGATTGGAAAATTCTCCATTTTTGTCTTAAAAAGAAAATCGATATTGAGGCCTGGATCAAGATCGATACCAACAAGAATAAAAATACTAAAACCGGGACTAATAATTATCAAATAATTGATAAAATTGATAAAAAAGATCTTTTTTATCTTACGATTCCTCAGGATCA